ATGGGACTCTAGGGGCGCATTCCATCGTCAAAAAAGAGGACTTGATTGAGTATCGAGGACTCAAAAAAATTAAGCCAAAATGCCAAATGAAAATAGATCGTTTTTTTTTCATTCCCGAGGAAGTGCATACTTTCCCCGAATCTTCTTACGTAATGGTACGTAATAATAGTATCATTGGAGTAGATACACGAATTACTTTAAATACAAGAAGTCGCGTGGGCGGATTGGTCCGGATGGAGAGAAAAAAGGGGGGGGGGATTGAACTGAAAATATTTTCTGGAGATATCCATTTTCCCGGCGAGACAGATAAGATATCCCGACACAGTGGCATCTTGATACCACCAGAAAGGGCAAAAAAAAAACTTAAAGAATCAACCAAGGAATCAAAAAAATTGAAAAAATGGATCTATGTTCAACGGATCACACCCGCCAAGAAAAAGTATTTTGTTTTGGTTCGACCCGTAGTCACATATGAAATAGGGGACGGTATCAATTTAGCAACCCTCTTACCCCAGGATCTGCTGCGGGAAAGGGATAATATGAAATTTCGAGTTGTCAATTATGTCCTTTATGGAAAGGGCAAACCCACTCGGGGAATTTCTGATACAAGTATTCAATTAGTTCGGACTTGTTTAGTGTTGAATTGGGGCCAAGACAGAAAAAATTCTTCCATCGAAGAGGTTTGTGCTTCCTTTGTTGAAGTAAGTACAAATGGTCTGATTCGCGATTTTCTAAGAATCAACTTAGTGAAATCCCATATTTCGTATATTAGAAAAAGGAATGATCCGGCAGGTTCAGGATTGATCTCTAATAATGGTTCAGCTCGCACCAATATCAATCCGTTTTATTCCATTTATTTTAAGTCAAGGGGTGCACAATCATTTAGCCAAAACCAAGGAACTATTCGTACGTTGTTGAATAGAAATAAGGAATGCCACTCTTTGATAATTTTGTCATCATCTAATTGTTTTCGAATGGGCCCATTCAACGATGTAAAATATCACAATGTGATAAAACAATCAATTCCAATTCAAAAAGATTCTCTAATTCCAATTAGGAATTCGTTGGGACCCTTAGGAACAGTCCTTCAAATTCAAATTGAAAATTTTTATTCATTTTACTATTTAATAACTAATAATCAGATCTCGGTAACTAAATATTTGAAACTTGACAATTTAAAACAGCCTTTTCAAGTAATTAAATATTATTTAAGGGATGAAAACGGGGAAATTTTTAATCCTGGTCCAGACAGTAATATTGTTTTGAATCCATTTAATTTGAATTGGTATTTTTTCCATCATAATTCTAATTATTGTGAGGAAATGTCTATAATAATTAGTCTTGGGCAGTTTCTTTGTGAAAATGTATGTATAGCCAAAAATGGACCCCACCTAAAATCGGGTCAAGTTTTAATTGTTCAAGTTGACTCTGTAGTAATAAGATCGGCTAAGCCCTATTTGGCTACTCCTGGAGCAACTGTCCATGGGCATTACGGAGAAATCTTTTACGAAGGGGATACATTAGTTACATTTATATATGAAAAATCTAGATCGGGTGATATAACGCAGGGTCTTCCAAAAGTAGAACAAGTATTAGAAGTGCGTTCGATTGATTCAATATCGATGAACCTAGAAAAGCGGGTTGAGGGTTGGAACACCCGTATAACAAGAATTCTCGGAATTCCTTGGGGCTTCTTGATTGGTGCTGAGCTAACTATAGTGCAAAGTCGTATCTCTTTGGTTAATAAGATCCAAAAGGTTTATCGATCGCAGGGGGTGCAGATACATAATAGGCATATAGAAATTATTGTACGTCAAATAACATCAAAAGTCTTGGTTTCAGAAGATGGAATGTCTAATGTTTTTTTACCCGGCGAACTGATTGGATTGTTACGAGCGGAACGAACGGGGCGTGCTTTGGAAGAAGTGATCTGTTATCGAGTTACCTTATTGGGAATAACACGAGCATCTCTGAATACTCAAAGTTTTATATCCGAAGCAAGTTTTCAAGAAACCGCTCGAGTTTTAGCAAAAGCCGCTCTCGGGGGTCGTATCGATTGGTTGAAAGGTCTGAAAGAGAATGTTGTTCTGGGGGGGATAATACCCGTTGGTACCGGATTCAAAGGATTAGTGCACTGTTCAAGGCAACATAACAACATTCTTTTGGAAACACAAAAAAATACTTTATTCGGGGAGGGATATTTTATTACACCACAGAGAATTATTTGATTCTGGCATTTCAACGGCTTTCCGTGATACATCAGAACAATTACTTAGAGGTTTTAATCAGCCCTAGGAGCAGATTCTTTTAACTATTTGTGATCATTTGATTTCTTAATGGTAAGAAAAGAAGGATAATAATGAATAGAAAGTAATGAATGGCCTAGATTGTGTATTAATATAATGGCCAATCTCTAGTAGAAGAGAAAGTTCCATCGGAACAAGTATTTATTGCAGGGCACCTCGTCTCTTTAAAAAAAAAGAGGAAAGGGGGGGGGTAGAAATGGCAAGAAGATATTGGAACATCAATTTGGAAGAGATGATGGAAGCAGGGATTCATTTTGGACATGGTACTAGGAAATGGAATCCTAGAATGGCACCTTATATATCTGCAAAACATAAAGGTATTCATATTACAAATCTGACTCGAACTGCTCGTTTTTTATCAGAAGCTTGTGATTTAGTTTTTGATGCAGCAAGTAGGGGAAAACAATTCTTAATTGTTGGTACTAAAAATAAAGCAGCTGATTTAGTAGCGCGAGCTGCAATAAGGACTCGGTGTCATTATGTTAATAAAAAATGGCTCGGTGGTATGTTAACGAATTGGTCCACTACAGAAACGAGACTTCATAAGTTCAGGGAGTTGCGAACGGAACAAAAAACGGGGAGACTCAACCGTCTTCCCAAAAGGGATGCCGTTATGTTGAAGAGACAATTATCACGCCTGCAAACGTATCTGGGCGGGATTAAATATATGACGAGGGTACCCGATATTGTAATCATCATTGATCAGCAAGAAGAATATACGGCTCTTCGAGAATGTATCACTTTGGAAATTCCAACAATTTGTTTAATCGATACAAATTGTGACCCCGATCTTGCAGATATTTCGATTCCCGCAAACGATGACGCTATAGCTTCAATCCGATTAATTCTTAACAAATTAGTATTCGCAATTTGTGAGGGTCGTTCTAGCTATATACGAAATCCTTGATTAATAATAAGAATAAGATAAATAAATTCTTTTGGTAACCCCATAGATTTATGGAATTGGTTACGATTCCTGAATCGCACAAAAGAAAAGAGACCAAAAACTGGTGGATATTATGTAATTAGCGGGTATTCAAAATAGACATACAATTCAAGTAGACAAGTCGAAAAGAAGATGGTTGAATCAAAATAATTACTTTTAAAGTTCTATTTCTGACAGAGGGTAATATGAATGTTATATCATGTTCCATCGACACACTAAAGGGGTTATACGATATATCCGGTGTGGAAGTAGGCCAACATTTCTATTGGCAAATAGGCGGTTTTCAAGTCCATGCCCAAGTCCTTATTACTTCTTGGGTTGTAATTGCTATCTTATTAGGTTCGGCCTTTATAGCTGTTCGGAATCCACAAACCATTCCGACAACCGGTCAAAATTTCTTCGAATATGTCCTTGAATTCATTCGAGACGTGAGCAAAACTCAGATTGGAGAAGAATATGGTCCATGGGTTCCCTTTATTGGAACTCTGTTTCTATTTATTTTTGTTTCTAATTGGTCAGGTGCTCTTTTACCTTGGAAAATCATAGAGTTACCTCACGGTGAGTTAGCCGCACCCACGAATGATATAAATACTACCGTTGCTTTAGCTTTGCTCACGTCAGTAGCATACTTCTATGCGGGTCTTTCAAAAAAAGGATTAGTTTATTTCAGTAAATACATTCAACCGACTCCAATTCTTTTACCCATTAACATTTTAGAAGATTTCACAAAACCTTTATCACTTAGTTTTCGACTTTTCGGGAATATATTAGCTGATGAGTTAGTAGTTGTTGTTCTTGTTTCTTTAGTGCCTTTAGTGGTTCCTATACCTGTCATGTTCCTTGGATTATTTACAAGCGGTATTCAAGCTCTTATTTTTGCAACTTTAGCTGCGGCTTATATAGGCGAATCTATGGAGGGTCATCATTGACTAGGTTTCGAACTTTTTTTTAGCTTAGAACAAGGCAATGTATGTGTAACTCAAGACAATCTACTTAGGAAACATAAATATATCCAAACAGAAATCTACAAATACAGGATATACGATCAAGGGTCGTAGAAAAAAAATTACGATATCGGGAAATTGTAAAAAAAAGGAAAGAGATCTAAAAGATCTTTTTCCTAAAATTCCTCTTTGGCCTTATTATATCATACCCACCGCCAATTAATATTCTCTTTATATTGTTTTGGTCATTTTTGTTCATTCAATTCCAATATCAAGAATCATAATTTGAATAAATATGATTATAGTATCGCATGGGGGTGATTAAAAAAAAGAAAAGAAGGATGCTTTATCTTTATAGAATGATTCCCATTTCCATTGATTTTATTCAATTCTTCAATTCAACGATTGACAAAAATTGACCAAAAGAAAATATTAATATTATTAATATAATAAATAATAATAAAAATTGCATGACCTTGCCTCAATCAAATACTTATATTTATTTCGATGCAATGATTATGAATTCGTCTCTTTCGATTGTAGCCATGTTGGATAATGAGAAATATGAGAAATAGAAATAAAAGGAATAGAAAAATTGATAAAAATGAGATTCATAAAAAAAAAATGGGGTGATTAGGCGAGGGGGACAAAATTAGGTATATGGAATTGAATGGCTATAATCCACCTCTTTCGGATGTGTCGAAAAATGATTATAGAACACGATTGACTTTAAGATAGGAATACTTTGAATCTAATATCTGAATAGTTGGTTTACGTTATGTAAGAAAGACATGTATATGTGATATTAGATATTGCTAATTATATACGAACTAAAGATATATCTAATCCGCCCTACTATTGTGAATTTCGATAGGTATTCCAGTAGAAATTCTTCTATTTTGTCTTTGACTGGGAATTGAATGAATAAAAATAAAGAGCTGAAATAAAGAAAACGAACAATTAAAAAAAAAAGGTTCGGAAAAAAGAAATGGAAGAACAAAAGTCGTATGGATTTGCAAAAATCCTGTGGATCGGAACTCAAAAAGAGATATAGAAGTGGTTTTGATGGTTCAATAATAATATTATTATTGCTTCAATTCGGAGTTCTTAGTTACTCGGCTGGATGAATCTTAGGGATGGAATAATTAAGTCATAATTCATTGGACGATTGTATCATTAACTATTTCTTTATTTTTTCTTTATTTTAGTGCGAGGAACTTATCATGAATCCACTGATTTCTGCCGCTTCTGTTATTGCTGCCGGGTTGGCTGTCGGGCTTGCTTCTATTGGACCTGGAGTTGGTCAAGGTACTGCTGCGGGCCAAGCTGTAGAAGGTATCGCGAGACAACCCGAGGCGGAGGGAAAAATACGAGGTACTTTATTACTTAGTCTGGCTTTTATGGAAGCTTTGACAATTTATGGGCTAGTTGTAGCATTAGCACTTTTATTTGCGAATCCTTTTGTTTAATCCTAGAAATAGGTAAATTACTAAAAAAAACAAATAAATTAAAGATATATTTTAAATAAATAAGAAATATTAAGTAGAAAAAAAGGCGTGAAGTGATACAAAAAAAAAAGAACAGAGTTCCTTTTTTTTTAGTCTATCTAAAAGAGGAGATCGTATGAAAAATGTAACCGATTCTTTCGTTTCTTTGGTTCACTGGCCATTCGCCGGGAGTTTCGGGTTTAATACCGATATTTTAGCAACAAATCCAATAAATCTAAGTGTAGTACTTGGTGTATTGATCTTTTTTGGAAAGGGAGTGTGTGCGAGTTGTTTATTTCAAGAATAGGCTGGATCCAACCAGCTGCACTTTTTTTTTCGTTATAACCAGGACAGAAGGGGGTGCATGATTCCGCGAATTACTTCTGAATTAATTTCAAATCATATTTAAGAACCATAGCATTTCGTGATTTATTGGTAAATATATTTTGATTCTCTATCAACAAAACCGATAATGCGGGACCATTAACATGGTTAAAGCTAAAGTTTCAAGTCCAGACTCAGCACAGTACTCTTTCTACTACTATCGTTAATATAGAATAGAAATGTTTTCAAAATGAATAATTAATAATTGGAATTTTTTTTTTTTCGATATAAAACACTCATGTCGATAAAAAGATTTGGTCCTGTTATTGTATTGAAAATTTTATTGGAAAGTATTGGAAACATAGGTATTTCAACCAACCACTTTTTATGCTGAATCGATAACCTATGTATAAAGTAAGAAGAATTCTTTGGATTTGAAGAAAAAAGAAACAACTTTGCTGACAATTATATATTTTTTATTTTTGTTTAGTCAGAAGAGTCCTCCGAATATTCTGGTCTTGTATTAGTGATCAGTAGCAACATTCATTTTGGAATATGAATATAGAAGAGAGGGAGAGGATAGACTCATTACATTAAAAAAAAGATAATGGGAACCCCCCCATACATAAGGAGTTGAAATAATTGAGTGTGAGAGCCAAATGAATCGAAAAATTCATGTTTGGTTCGGGAAGGGATCATGGAAGTTTTAAGATGAATGTAAAGATAATCTACTTTCATTAAGTGATTTATTAGATAATCGAAAACTGAGAATCTTGAATACTATTCGAAATTCAGAAGAACTGCAGGGACGGGCCCTTGAACGGCTGGAAAAAGCCCGGGCTCGCTTACGGAAAGTCGAAATGGAAGCGTATCAGTTTCGAGTGAATGGATACTCTGAGATAGAACGAGAAAAATTTAATTTGATTAATTCAACTTATAAGACTTTAGAACAATTAGAAAATTACAAAAATGAAACCATTCATTTTGAACAACAAAGAGCAATTAATCAAGTCCGGCAACGGGTTTTCCAACAAGCTTTACAAGGAGCGCTAGGAACTCTGAATAGTTGTTTGAATAAGGAGTTACATTTACGTACCATTAGTGCTAATATTGGCATGTTTGGGGCGATGAAAGAAATAACTGATTAGTCCTTTTCTTTTACTGTAGGCATTATTTTTTTCTTCCAAAAAAAAATTTATAAATACTCATGGTAACAATTAGAGCCGACGAAATTAGTAATATTATCCGTGAACGTATTGAACAATATAATAGAGAAGTAAAGATTGTGAATATCGGTACCGTCCTTCAAGTAGGCGACGGCATCGCTCGTATTTATGGTCTTGATGAAGTAATGGCAGGTGAATTAGTGGAATTTGAAGAGGGCACAATAGGCATTGCTCTGAATTTGGAATCAAATAATGTTGGTGTTGTATTAATGGGTGACGGTTTAATGATACAAGAGGGAAGTTCTGTAAAAGCAACAGGAAAAATTG